TTATATTGTAAGGAGTCAATAGTCAAATGGTTTGGTAATTCCCCGTGGAGGGATGAAACAAGAGAATTTTGAATCATAGCTTTCGATCTTTCTTTATCCTTCGTAGTAATAATATCTTGGGGTTTGCAACGATAACTTGGTATATCCACTATACGACCATTAACTAAAATGTGTCTATGGTTAACTAATTGTCTGGCTCCAGAAATGGTCGAAGCCATACCTAATCGAAAAATTATGTTATCCAAACGCATCTCAAGTAGTTGCAGTAAAACCTGGCCTGTTGACCCTTTGGCTTTTCCAGCAATATGCACATATTTCAGTAATTGTCGCTCTGTCAGACCATAATGAAAACGCAATTTCTGTTTCTCTTCTAAACGAATACGATATTGCGATCTTTTTCCAGAGCGTAATTGGGTTTGAAGATCACTTCTAGATCTGGGTCTTTTACTAGTTAGTCCCGGTAAAGCCCCCAGCCGGCGTATTTTTTTGAAACGAGGTCCTCGGTAACGAGACATATAAAGGCTCCCTTTTGATTCACTTTCATTTGACAAAAAAATAGAAATTCAGACTGAACTAAAGGATCAGCAAAACAAAACTCAATAAAATAAATTTTATCAATATTCGTATTTTTTGTATATATAGGAAATTCAAGTAAAAACTACATTTTCCAATTTCTTATGTAGAGATCTAATTGTTCTAGTCAACTTTTTTATTCATAGCTATAGCTGCAAGTTACCATGACATAATAGATTGGTGACCCTACATTTAGAGAAAGTGAGAGTAGAGATTTTCAATCATCGAAAGAAAAAGAGCCGGCTATCGGAATCGAACCGATGACCATCGCATTACAAATGCGATGCTCTAACCTCTGAGCTAAGCAGGCGGATATAAAAGCAATACTATATAGGAATACAGTAAACTTGGGATCTTAGTTATTACCTAGTGATTCTTTTTCTTTTTTTCTTTCATTTCTTGATTATTTAAATTTATTCTATATTCTTAGTTATTAGTTATATGTTATATATTTGAAATTCTATTTAGAAAATATAAAACAAAACTATTTAGATCTAGATAAATTAGATATTGAAATAGAAATTAAATTCCATATATATGAAAAAAAAAGAATGAATATTGACCGTTCCACTATTTTAAATAGTATTGTAAAAATTAAGAATGAGGAAAGGCATAGATATATCCCACATATATCTATCCATATTGAATTGCGGATACATCAATGATAGAATCATTCGGATTGAAACAAATAGGATTCATCCAATAGAGATGAAATGATAGTAGGGGATGGTCAAAAAAATAAAATAGCAGCATACACTTTTTTGATATAGGAATCATTACCCAATAAATTCCTTAGTGACAAGATCAATGAAAGAGCTGGATAGAATTACAACTGGATTATTTTTCAAAGCAAGGGGGGGATATGGCGAAATTGGTAGACGCTACGGACTTGATTGGATTGAGCCTTGGTATGGAAACCTGCTAAGTGTTAACTTCCAAATTCAGAGAAACCCTGGAACTAAAAATGGGCAATCCTGAGCCAAATCTTAAAAAAAAAAAAAAAAAATTTAAAATGAGAATAAAAAGAGATAGGTGCAGAGACTCAATGGAAGCTGTTCTAACGAATGAAATTGACTACGTTAGATTAGTAGCTAAAATCCTTATATCATTATATCAAAATATCAAAAGAAAAGATCAAAATGACAGAAGGGATAATCTTATATACCTAATACGTACGTCTAGATACTGAATGACAGAAGGGATAATCTTATATACCTAATACGTACGTCTAGATACTGAATGATAGAAGGGATAATCTTATATACCTAATACATACGTCTAGATACTGACATAGCAAATGATTAATCACATTTCTTTCTTATTTATATCACATCTGACTATTATCTTATCCACTATTAGTATATAGTATAATAGTAGAAGTGTATTAGTATGAGTATAGGATAAGGTTCTATAGAAACCCCCTATTTCTATTCTATATTGATTAGAATGATAGACTATGAAAAATTTAAGAGTTATTTTATTGTGAATCAATTCTCATTGAAGTTTCAAAAATAATTGAATTCCAATATTCAGTGTATTCAGTGATCAAATTATTCATTCCAGAGTTTGATAGATTTTTTGAAGATTAATCGGACGAGAATAAAGAGAGAGTCCCATTTTACATGTCAATACCAACAACAATGAAATTTAGAGTAAGAGGAAAATCCGTCGAATTTGAAAATCGTGAGGGTTCAAGTCCCTCTATCCCCAATAAAAAGCCCATTTACTTCCTCACTATGTTCTTTAACAAAAAGATCCGAATAGAAATTTTCGTACAATTCCAATCCAATTTCATTTGTATAGACACGATACCTGCACAAATGAACATATATGTTCAAGGAATCGAAGAAAGTTTTCTTTTTGAAGATCTAAGAAATTAAGAGGGCTGGGCCCAATTTGTTAAGACTATCTTTTTTAGTTCTTTTCA